TCACTATATTTCTTACCGGGAACAGGGCCTATCACAAGAATATTTTTTTTATCGGGACGATAACTCTGAAAAGAAAGATTTCCTATCTTTTCTTTCAACTCAGGAGAAATACGGTCGGGCGGCGCTAATTCGAATCCCTCGGGCAAAATAAGAACAGCACCCACATTTAACCCTCCCTTTTTCCCATTACCAAGAACTTGTTTCAGTTGCATATCATAAGGAATTCGAAGAACTGCTTCAAATACAGTATCGGGAAGCACAGCTTGGGGAACTTCAATATCCACGGGCTTATTAGCTAAATGGCAATTGGCACATACAATTCGTCCGGTTGCTTCTCGTGGGTTTTCATAACCCTGCTGCGCAAAAATGGGATATGCATTTGAAATAGATGTCCGAGTTATTACGTATATCATGATCGATACAGAAATCGATCGAATCATCTGTTCCTTTACCCAAGAAAAAGTATTTCTATTTTCCATATCCAATCGCAGATCCCAGAATTTCTACAATAAATTAGATAGGTAGCTAAGCTAATCTAGTTCCCTATACACGAGTCTGTTGTCATTCTACTGCAACAGTTGTACTGGAATGATGAATACCTTGAGCAGGTAGAAATAGAAAGAATTTTGCTAAAATGGAAAAGGGCTTTCTTTCTAAAGGAAGAAAGATGCTAATTTGATTAATATCAGGAAATCGAATGAGTTTATGCTTCACTAATTGAATGATAAATGACTACAAGCGAAGGAGATAGACGGTTTAAAGAAAAAAAGATCCAAAATTTAAAACATGTATCTAGAATCACTGGAAAACTACAAACAAAAATAGTGAAAATTAGCTCATTAGGAGCCCATCCAAGATCGTTGTAGACCCAACGGATTAGTAGTTCCCAACCGCGGGTGGAGTGAAATCCAACAAAAAAATCAGTAACTAAAAGAATCAAAAAAGCTTTTATTGAGTCATTTAAGTTATAGAAGAATTCCTGAACCCAAGAATTCAAAATGACAAGTTCCTCTTTACCCAGAAAAAAAGAACCACTTAGAATAGCCAAACAGATTATATTTGTCGAGAAATGCAAAATGATATGGAGATGATCCTCATTATCTATTTTGACCAATTGTATTATTTCCTTGTGTATTCCTATAGGAGGTTTTTGTACATGTGTCTTCGGTTTCTCTTTTATCATTTCGTCCAAGAGAAAAAGTTCTTCTAATTCTATGAATCTTTCTAGAACCTTTTTCTCTTGAATATCAGTTAAGAGAGTTTCAGATTGCCTGGTATTCCACCAATTCTTAATCCAAAGTTCCAGACATTTGTTAAAAGAGAAAGAGACTCCCCAGGGCAAAAGTACGATAAATACAAGATATAGGAAAGAAGGCAATGCTTTCTTTTTTTTCATTTTTGATCTGTAAATTGAGTTGTTAATGAATCTGCTTCATTCGCTGACTCTATTTCATTCGCTGACTCTATATGATATTTCTTTTTATTTGAAGCAAAAATTCTATAACAAGGTTTGAGACCTTGTATCTATTCCTCTTTTTTGTATACTAGTGGAATTTCATTGCATTGGGTTCTTTCTTAGATCTAGATGGAGTGGAATAGAGAAATAGAATAAAAAAAAAGCCCTTTCGGATGAAAATGGAAGAATATTATGCCATATATCTCACTTGGACAAAACAAATTAGAAGCAATTTTCTCTTATCCTCGTTTGTTCCTTTCTTTAGATAAATACTCCAAAATCTCCTTACAATAACGAATCCAATTCATTCAATTCATTTCAAAAAAATTAAATCGGTATTCAAAATACTTCAATTGGTACGCGCAAGAAATAGGCCAATTCGGCAGCTTTTTGTTCAATTTCTCGTGGAGTAAAAAACTTCTCATCAGTACGAGTCAAGGGAATGACCCCCTGGCCCCGGATTTCCATATAAAGGATACGACGAGGATAAAGACCCTCTTTAACCTGAATTCTAATTGATTGGATATCCCGCATAAGGAATCGAAGGAAGACGCGACGTTTTATTCCAGGGAATCCCCAACGAAAAATGCACACTATTCCCTCTTTTCTATCGAATCGGTCATAACCACTGCCTACATTCCACAAAATAGTGCACCACAAGTAGGAGCTAATGAATAGGCCCGCGATTCCGTAGAAAGACATCACGACCCCCTGTGGAAAAAAAAGAATTTGTTGAGATGGAAGTACAGATATCATATTCTTACCAAGATAACTGGAAGCCCCAACCGATAAAAATCCTAGTGAACCTAGAAAAAGAATACAGGCCCAGAAAAAATTACCTCTTTTTCGAGAACCTTTTAGAAGTTCTATCCATATGTGTTCTGATCGCCAATTCATATTAGATATACTAAATCCAGCAGCGGTCGATTGAAATTGAGAGAATAAGCTAAATGATTTTGACTTTACTTTTTTTGATTCTGAAATCGCCTTCAGTAACTAGTACTCCTGTGAAATAATTGGTTAGATACATTGACTTTCTATTCAAAAAATATCTGTTGATCCACTTAAAATAAAACTCGCTATACCCGGCTCCGCATATGCATGCATTTATGCTCGTAGCCTATATCCGCATCCATAGCCGTTTTTCATTTGTGTGTAGAAAGAGCCACATACCCTACCATATTATATTACTTACACTAAAAAATATCTGTATTATGATCCTGCGTGGAAATACATTGAGAAAATTCGGCCCCATTGGTTCTAGACAATCTTATTTTTCTGCACATAAAGAAATAAAGAAGCCATTGCAATTGCCGGAAATACTAAGCCTACTAAAGGCACGAAAATAGAAGGTAAGTTAAAATCCGTCATAGAATAGGTGTCTCAATTCAAATTTACTATTTCTATCTATTCGAAAAATATCTTAAGATTCTTATAATATAATTAAGTATATCTATTATAAGGAATATTGACTATTGTATTTTTGAGTTTGCAAAATAAAGATTTTTTATAGAATACTATAGAATACTTTAGTATTCTATAAAAAAAAATGAATGGAATGGATAATAAGAAAATTGCAAAAAAGGAGATTAAAAAGATTTGATTTTTCTTTTCCCGTCCTCATGGCCTTTCTATCCTTCTAATCGAACTTGAAATTGGATTCAAAAGAAAGCGATTGTGAAAATGAAATACCTCTTTCAGAATACCCTTTTAAAAAGGTCTCAGTACGACTTTTAGTCGAATGCGCGCCCATTTCGAATCCTAAATCAGTTTCGTCTACCTACTTCCACATGCAATACTTCTTCAACCACTCTCGGACCCCCACAAACGCAAGATGCGCGTCAGGTTTTGAAATAAGGATATCCCCCAACCCCAGTATACCGAAACTCGCTCTTATCCTATCCCACCGGTTGTAAGGATTCATACATAGGGCTTTTTAGTTGATTGATAGTGCCGTAAAGTTGAAGCTTTTTTAGACTTTTTTATTAAGCTGTAATTTCCTTCCTGCATACGTGCTCCTCTATCCTCTAGAAGCTCATACAATAATGCGTGGTAAAGGCGGAAAAATAGCATACTCAATCAAAATCAAAGGGCAAATTCTCTTACCTACTACAGATCTCATACTACCCCCTTAGACTTTTTAAGACGATATACCACCCAAAGAAAGGGTATGAAAATGCCGGGTGGAGTTAGCTTTTCGACGAAAACCCGTCCCGTGCAGCGAAGTCCTGTTAGTAAGACCCCGCGCAAGACACAAGAATGGATTATAGAAGAATATTATTCCGAATACTCCTCCGGACGCGTATAGTAGCATTGCGATTCCTAATCTTTTTTCATTGATTCTTTCCCAATAAATAAAGACTTTTTCTGTAAATACTGCGTATTTGATTCCATTATCATATGATAATACTATATTTGTATTTATTTATTGTATTATACCTTTATATATTCTAAATATATAGAATAGAGGAATCTCGATTTGTCAAGTCTCATGATCGTATCAAGATCTATTTTTATTCGGCTCAATCTTAAAAAAAAGATTGAGCCGAGTTTAATTGCAATCAATTAGAAGAATAAAGAAGAATTACTGCATTTCGTAACTGCTTTTTTCTCTTTCTATTTCGCTTCTTTTTTATTTAGACCTTCTTTATATCTAGTTTTATCTACTTATCTAGTTTATCTACCGGCTCGAACTCGAATTTGATCGCCTTCCATATTTCACAAGCTGCGGCTAGTTCAGGACTCCATTTGCAAGCTGCTCGGATAATTTCATTACCTTCACGAGCAAGATCGCGCCCTTCGTTACGAGCTTGTACACAAGCTTCTAAAGCCACCCGATTAGCTACTGCACCAGGTGCATTTCCCCAAGGATGTCCTAAAGTTCCTCCACCAAATTGTAATACGGAATCATCTCCAAAGATTTCGGTCAGAGCTGGCATATGCCAAACATGAATACCCCCTGAAGCCACCGGTATAACACCTGGCATAGATACCCAGTCCTGAGTGAAAAAGATACCGCGAGCACGATCTTTTTCAATAAAATCATCGCGCAATAAATCAACAAAACCTAAAGTCATTTCGCGTTCCCCTTCTAACTTACCTACTACTGTACCGGCGTGGACATGATCTCCCCCAGACATACGCAATGCTTTAGCTAATACACGAAAATGCATACCATGATTTTTCTGTCTATCAATAACTGCATGCATTGCCCGGTGAATGTGAAGAAGTAGGCCATTGTCGCGGCAATAATGAGCCAAAGTAGTATTTGCGGTGAATCCCCCAGTTAAGTAGTCATGCATTACAATAGGAACCCCTAATTCCCTCGCAAATATAGCTCTCTTCATCATTTCTTCGCATGTACCTGCAGTCGCATTCAAGTAATGCCCCTTGATTTCACCGGTTTCGGCCTGTGATTTATAAATTGCTTCGGCACAAAAGACAAAACGGTCCCTCCAGCGCATAAATGGTTGTGAGTTTACGTTTTCATCATCTTTGGTAAAATCAAGTCCACCGCGTAGACACTCATAACACGCTCTACCGTAATTTTTTGCGGATAATCCCAATTTTGGTTTAATAGTACATCCCAAAAAAGGACGGCCGTACTTGTTCAACTTATCCCTTTCAACTTGGATACCATGAGGCGGACCTTGGAAAGTTTTTGAATAAGTAGGGGGAATTCGCAGATCCTCCAGACGTAGAGCGCGTAGGGCTTTGAAACCAAATACGTTACCCACAATGGAAGTAAACATGTTAGTAACAGAACCCTCTTCAAATAGGTCTAATGGATAAGCTACATAAGCGATATATTGATTTTCCTCCCCAACAACGGGCTCGATGTGATAGCATCGCCCTTTGTAACGATCAAGACTGGTAAGTCCATCAGTCCAAACAGTTGTCCATGTACCAGTAGAAGATTCGGCAGCTACTGCAGCCCCTGCTTCTTCGGGCGGAACCCCGGGCTGAGGACTTACTCGGAATGCTGCCAAGATATCAGTATCCTTGGTTTCATACTCCGGGGTGTAATAAGTCAATTTATAATCCTTAACACCAGCTTTAAATCCAACACTTGCTTTAGTTTCTGTTTGTGGTGACATAAGTCCCTCCCTACAACTCATGAATTAAGAATTCTCACAACGACAGGGTCTACTCGATATGGATTAGGCGTAAATGAAACCTTTGCAAAAATCTTTTAAAACAAAAAGGGTATTCAATTAATATCAACTCATTAAAGAAAATGGAGGGCATGCTTAAGTTAATGAATATGTTTCATTCATATATAAGGCGTACACCCTGTGTATGTTCTATCCTATAGGAATTCTACTATAGGAATTCGATAGGAATTGAGTTGTTGTTATGGTAAGTTAACATGGTTCGTTATTAAACCATGGATTTGATTCACCAAATCCATCATTATTGTATACTCTTTGATAGATATAGCGCAACCCAAATCAATCCCTAATCCTTATTTTACAAGTTCTTAATAGGCCCCTTTCTTATTTTGAATGTAAATACCTAAATACTAAGAAAATTCTCTGTTGACAGCAATCTATGCTTCACAGTAGTATATATTTTGTATATCGAAGTCCTAGATAGGAAAGTAGAGTAGGGACAGATCCTCCACAAAAGGCGAAATGTATATGAAAAAAAAGATTGATTGAACTTTCCAACGGACTCATTCCATGAGTAAACGATTGAATGGGATTCGCTTGGGCAACGAAATCAAGTCCTCGTCCCCCTTTCTCTCTTATTGAATTAACTAATTCATTTCCTTTTGACTTTTGGATTTTTGGCTATTTTTTTGGATTTGATTTGGCATTATTCAACAAGAAAAAATTCGACAAATTCCTTTTTTTTTGAAAATTATGTGATAATTATGAGAACCAATCCTACTACTTCTCGTCCCGGGGTTTCCACAATTGAAGAAAAAAGCACAGGGCGTATCGATCAAATTATTGGACCCGTGCTGGATATCACTTTTCCCCCGGGCAAGTTACCTTATATTTATAACGCTTTGGTAGTCCAGAGTAGAGACACTGCCGGTAAGCAAATTAATGTGACTTGTGAGGTACAACAATTATTAGGAAATAATCGAGTTAGAGCTGTAGCTATGAGTGCTACAGACGGGTTGATGAGAGGATTGGAAGTGATTGACACGGGAGCTCCTCTCAGTGTTCCAGTCGGTGGAGCTACTCTCGGACGAATTTTCAACGTTCTTGGGGAACCTATTGACAATTTGGGTCCTGTAGATATTAATGCAACATTCCCTATTCATAGATCTGCGCCTGCCTTTATCGAGCTAGATACGAAATTATCCATCTTTGAAACAGGTATTAAGGTGGTCGATCTTTTAGCTCCTTATCGACGTGGAGGAAAAATAGGACTATTTGGGGGGGCTGGAGTAGGTAAAACAGTACTCATCATGGAATTAATCAACAACATTGCTAAAGCTCATGGAGGCGTATCCGTATTTGGCGGAGTAGGGGAACGGACTCGTGAAGGAAATGATCTTTATATGGAAATGAAGGAATCCGGAGTAATTAATGAAAAAAATTTGGAGGAATCAAAGGTAGCTCTAGTCTATGGTCAAATGAATGAACCGCCGGGAGCTCGTATGAGAGTTGGTTTAACTGCCCTAACTATGGCAGAATATTTCCGAGATGTTAATAAGCAAGACGTGCTTCTATTCATCGATAATATCTTTCGTTTTGTTCAAGCAGGATCGGAGGTATCCGCCTTATTAGGGAGAATGCCCTCCGCAGTGGGTTATCAACCTACTCTTAGTACAGAAATGGGTTCTTTGCAAGAAAGAATTGCTTCTACAAAAAAGGGATCCATAACTTCGATCCAAGCAGTTTATGTACCTGCGGACGATTTGACCGACCCTGCTCCTGCCACAACATTTGCACATTTGGATGCTACTACCGTACTTTCCAGAGGATTAGCTTCCAAGGGTATTTATCCAGCAGTAGATCCTTTAGATTCAACCTCAACTATGTTACAGCCTCGGATCGTTGGCAACGAACATTATGAAACTGCGCAAAGAGTTAAGGAAACTTTACAACGTTACAAAGAACTTCAGGACATTATCGCAATTCTTGGGTTGGATGAATTATCAGAGGAGGATCGTTTAACTGTAGCAAGAGCACGAAAAATTGAACGTTTCTTATCACAACCGTTCTTTGTGGCAGAAGTTTTTACCGGTTCTGCAGGAAAGTATGTTGGTCTTGCAGAAACAATTAGGGGATTTCAACTAATCCTTTCCGGAGAATTAGACGGCCTACCCGAACAAGCTTTTTATTTGGTGGGTAACATCGATGAAGCTAGCACGAAAGCTATAAACTTGGAAGAGGAGAACAAATTGAAGAAATGAAATTAAATCTTTATGTACTAACTCCTAAGCGAATTATTTGGGATTGTGAAGTGAAAGAAATCATTTTATCTACTAATAGTGGCCAAATTGGCGTATTACCAAACCACGCCCCCATTAACACAGCTGTAGATATGGGTCCTTTGAGAATACGCCTCCTCAACGACCAATGGTTAACGGCGGTTCTGTGGAGCGGTTTTGCGAGAATAGTTAATAATGAGATCATCATTTTAGGAAATGATGCGGAACTGGGTAGTGACATTGATCCGGAAGAAGCTCAACAGGCACTTGAAATAGCCGAAGCTAACTTGAGTAGAGCTGAGGGTACGAAAGAATTGGTTGAAGCGAAGCTAGCTCTCAGACGAGCTAGGATACGAGTCGAGGCTATCAATTGGATTCCCCCATCCAATTGAATACAATCCAATGGTTTAGTTGATACAAAGAAAAAGGGAAGAGGGGTAGAAAAAGTTATTAGATAGCGAAGCGAAGTAAGTCCAATGCTATCTAGTAAATTTTCTACCTACCTACCTACTATTGGATTTGAACCAATGACTCCCGCCGTATGAAAGCAATACTCTAACCACTGAGTTAAGTAGGCAATTTATCACCACAAAGGAAGACCCATTACTTCGATCGATTATAGATCGAATCCTTTTTATAAGCAATACTGCTCCGTTATTGGTATGTTATATAGTAAACAGATCAAAGGGATATCCTCTGGCATTAGAGAATATTCATCTTGACAAGAAATTATCTATATGTTAAGATATCTCTGACAAGGGCTATAGCTCAGTTCGGTAGAGCAACTCGCTTACACGTGCGCCAATGCTTTTCAAGGGAGCTTATTATGCAATGAACATAATTGATCTTATTGCAAAATCAATGTCTTACTTCATGGATTCGAGAGAATAGGAGAACAGTAGCCTGACAAACAGTCGGTTCAGTCCGATTCAGGTGCCAATTCAGGTGCCTAATCAAATGGAACCCTTATTGATTTGCTAGTTGATAAGGTAAATATCCAGCCCACTAAATGCTAGGCGTAATGAGGATAAGGGCCTCCAAAAAACTTCTTTTCGTTCTATGAACTTTAAGGTGTATGAAGTCTCATAGTCAACTCTTGCAGCGGAACGATAGAGACTCCATTTCACTTAGGTTGATTTAATTTAGGCCGGAGGCAGACCTAAGTCAAGGTAATCCTCCTTTGAAACACTTTGGTATTGCTCCTAGATAGATCATAATACAAATAATCAATCAGAGCACAGGGAGCCATCTCATTATCTTTCCGTAAAGAAAAACTATGGTGGACTAACTGATCTTTACATCAGTTGATGAAAGAGCCCAATGCAAAAAAATGCATGTTGGGTCTTTGAAACAGTTCGAATCATTTCGATAATAATAATAATCCGTTTGATCTGTTTTACCGAGAAGGTCTACGGTTCGAATCCGTATAGCCCTAATATGTCCTTTTTTTAGATTTTAGGATAGAGATCCTATGTTTCCTTTAGTATAGTTTTCATTTCCTCATTAGTACTTGTTTATAGACTGGACGGTCGCTTGCGCCATAGAATAGAGATAAAAGCATTACCACAGGCTCATTCATCGAAAATCTTAGAGACAGGAAAAGAAAAACAAATTTCTATCAAATCAATAGAAGGAAGGGTCCCTTACCTGATTTGAATTCCATCCTCCTTCAAATTCAAATAGGAAGGATATGCTCTAAGTCCCTAGACTTCCCTATAATAACTGCAATGATTTTCTCCATCTTGCGAATTCCTACTTTGTTTGAAGTATATTACTTTGCTTATATATAGATTATCTAAATCGATCTACTTTAAATAAAATCCAAAAATAAAGAAAGAGTAAATAAGAAAACAGAATATTCTGTCTCATAGTTCTGAAATAGAGTTCTTTATTTTTATAGTATTACTCCTCATTAGGCTGCATACATTAGTCATCCTATCTTAATTAGGTTCTAATTATAAATAGAATGGAAATCAAAAAGAAAGGGAGTCGGGATTCCATTGGATGAATCTTTAAAGAAGACAGGGCACAGAGGAAACAAAGGCTAAACTAAGTGCTTTGGTTTGAGCAAAACGGATTCTTGTTTCACCGAGGAAAAGAGAGAAGTTCTGGATAAATTGACAACGCTGACTTGAATTGACTAATTCAGTTCC